ACCTCTTCTTGTACCCTTGAATCCACAAGTACCGGCAGAGGACCAAGAAATTACCCGACCTCGTACATCTGTAACAGTCACAATGGTGTTGTTGAAACTTGCTTGAACATGAATAACTCCCTTTGGTATTCTACGTGCACTTTTACGTGAACCACTACGCCCATTCCTACGTGAACCCGTTCTTGCTAGAGATTTTGCCATACTTTATCATCGAATTCAGAGATATATGGATATATCCATTTCATGTTAAAGGAGATTTTATCTTTTTCATTGGATCGGATCCTTTATGTTAGAGAGTCCATTTTAACAAGATTAGCCCTGTCTTTGTTTATGTCTCGGGTTGGAACAAATTACTATAATTCGCCCCCTCCTACGGATCAGTCGACATTTTTCACAAATTTTACGAACGGAGGACCTTATTTTCATAGTTGTCGTTCCTTAACTTAATTCCGAATATACTTTTGGATTGGAAGAAAATAAGTTTCTTGAAATTTTAAACCTCGAATTCCAGCTCCATGGGGGGGCATGTTGAAGTTGAAAAAACCGCCTAATCTTTCGAATCCTTTTTGTGGAGTCTATAAACTATACGTTTTCTGGTTGAAGCATAACATAAAGACTTACTTCAACCTTGACTGCTATTATACGTATCAAACTAAAGCCCGTGGGATACTTCCTGAACCATAACCTAGAATTAGATCTTCATTATCTAAATGAAACCTGAACATACCATTAGGTAGTGATTCACTAATTTAAGCTTCATGAATAATTTTTTTTGTTCTTTCATTTTAGCATTCTAGGTAAAACCCCTAGAAGTATCAACTAATGTAGGAAGAGTGATATCAACTACTCCGCCCCTTTTCGTTGACAAAAAACTCCGAATACAATGCGGATATCATAAAGATTACCATATATAACACAAAATTTCTCCGCCGATTCCTTGTAGTCGAGCCTCTCGGTCTGTCATTATACCTCGAGAAGTAGAAAGAATTACAATCCCCATCCCGCCTAGAATTCTAGGAATTCGTTGATAGTTAGAATAAATTCGTAGGCCAGGTCTACTAATCCGTTTTAAATTTAAAATAGTTCTAGATGGTCCTTTCCTATTCCTTCTATGTCGTAGGGTTAAAACAAAAAAATATTTGTTGTTTTCCTGATGTTTTCTCACGTTTTCGATAAAACCTTCTCGTAAAAGTATTTTAACAATGTTTTCGGTGATCTTAGTAGATGCTATTCGAACCGTCCCTTTTCTATTCATGTCGGCATTTCGTATAGAAGTTATTATGTCGGCAATAGTGTCCCTACCCATGATAAACTAAAATTATTCTTTCCTCCCATTTTTGATATAATCAACATGTTTTTATTTCAATTTTATTAAAATATTTAATATTTAACATAGTATTTAAAAATTCTTTAATTATGTTAAATATAAGGTATATGCGTGAGATACAATCTAATTTCATACAAATACTATGTATAATAGAACTATCATCTTATAATACCTCAGGAGCTAATGAGACTATTTTAGTGAAACTTAACTGTCTCAACTCTCGGGCAATCGCACCAAAAACTCGAGTTCCTTTTGGATTTCCTTCTTGATCAATAACAACTGCAGCATTGTCATCATATCGTATTATCATACCGTTGTCACGTTTAAGTTCTTTACAAGTGCGTACAATTACAGCTCTGATCACTTCTGATCTTTCTAGAGGTGTGTTTGGTAATGCTTCCTTGATCACAGCAACAATAATGTCACCGATATGAGCATATCGGCGATTACTAGCTCCGATGATTCGAATACACATTAATTCTCGAGCCCCGCTATTATCCGCTACATTCAAATGGGTTTGAGGTTGAATCATATCATTTTTGAATCTGTTCTTTCAATGCAAAGCAAAGAGTGAAGGAAAAAAAAGAAATATTGTTTGTCCAAAAAAAGAAACCTGCAATTTTTTTATCCCCAAGACTTTTTTCTTTGGTTCTACGTTCCTATTTATCCCGAAATAATGAATTGAGTTCGTATAGGCATTTTTGAGGCCGCTATTGAAATAGCCTTTCTGGCTATATTTTCTGCTACTCCACCCATTTCATAAAGTATTCTACCTGGTTTAACGACAGCTACCCAATATTCGGGAGATCCTTTACCCGAACCCATACGTGTTTCTGTAGGTCTTACTGTAACGGGTTTGTCTGGAAATATACGTACCCATATTTTTCCACCACGCCGCACATTTCGTGTCATTGCTCGTCGCCCTGCTTCTATTTGTCTAGATGTGATCCAAGCTGGTTCAAGTGCCTGAAGAGCATATTTACCGAAAGAAATACGATTGCCTCGACAAGATATCCCTTTCATTCTTCCTCTATGTTGTTTACGAAATCTGGTTCTTTTGGGGTTATAGTTGATGCTTCTTTTTCAATTTCATCTCTACTACAAAATCGGACATGAGAGTTTCTTCTCATCCGGCTCCTCGCGAATTAAAGGATTCAAATTTAATGAAAATAT